TGCATAGGCATTTCAGAATAGAAAAAATTCTATTTTGTTTTGATTTCTTCTTAATTTATAAATCAGTTACGTTTACATGGTTTTATAAAAAATCATGAAAGATTCGTCAGGTCATTGATACGAATAATATCAAAATACCAAATTCGTTCTTTATATAACCTCTTTGAAAAATAAGAAATTCGTGGGAGAATAAAAGAAAGAACTTGTTCTTCCTCCATAAGGAATTCTTCTAAAAATTCCGAACCCAATCTTTTTAAAAAAGAACGTACAGTACTTTTGTGTTTACGTGCCAAAGTTCTAGCACACGAAAGTCTAAGTATATACTTTATACGATACAAACTCTTTTTTTTTGAGGATCCGCTGTAATAATGCGAAAGATTTCGGCATATCCGACCAAATCTATCGATAATATCAGAATCTGATGAATCAGCCCAAGCAGGCTTACTAATGGGATGTCCTGAAAAGTTACAAAATTTCGCTTTAGACAATGATCCAATCAAAGGAATAATTGGAACTATAGTATCAAACTTTTTAATAACAATATCTATAATAAATGAATTTTCTAACATTTGACTCCTTACTGCTGAAGGAGTTGGTCGTACACTTGAAAGATAACCCAGAAAATCGAGAAAATAATTGGATAATTGGTTTATATGAATCCTATCCGGTTGAGACCAAAAGTAAAAATGACATTCCCATAAATTTACAAGGTAATATTTCCATTTCTTCATCAGAAGAGGGGTTCCTTTTGAAGACAAAATGGATTTTCCTTGAAATCTGAAATAATGTATGAAAGGATCCTTGAACAACCATAAGATAGTATGAAAATCATTACGAAAAACCACTAAACAATGTTCTATTTTTCTATAAAAATGTGTTCGATCAAGAAAAGCTCTAGAAGACGTTGATCGTAAATGATAAGATTGTTTACGGAGAAAAACAAATATGGCTTCCGATTCATATACATGAAAATTATATAGGAACAGGAATAATCTTTGATTCTCTTTTGAAAAAAAGAGATTCATTTTCGTTTTTTTAGTAATAAGACTATTCCAATTATGATACTTGTAGAGAAAGAATCTCAATAAGTGCAAAAAGGGAGCATCTTGTATCCAAGAGCGAAGGGTTTGAACCAATATTTCCAGATGGATAGGGTAGGGTATTAGTATATCTAATACATGATTTAAATATAATAATTTATCCTCTAAAAAGGGAAATATGGAATGAATTGATCGTAAAGTCATAGATTTGTCTATTTCTTTACTTTCTGGGGAGGATACTAATCGCAGTGAGAATGGAAGTTCCACAATGACTGCAACCCCCTCTGATATCATTTGAGAATCCAAATTTTTATTATACCCGAAAAAATTTTTTTTATTAGAATCATTCGTCAAAATAATCAAATGCTTCTGTTGATACATTCGAGTAATTAAACGTTTAACAATTATTAAACTATATTTATTGTCATAACCTAAATTTTCCATAGGCTCATAAAGAATTGATTTATTTAACCCATGATCATGAGCAAGTGCATAAATGTATTCCTGAAAGAGAAGTGGGTATAGGAAGTCCCGTTCTCGCGATCTATCTATCTTTAAATATCCTTGTAATTCCTCCATTTGAAATTCTATTTGAACCAAAACCGGGGATTTCTTGGGTCATCAAGTGATACGATACATAGGTACGATACAGTCAAAACAAGGTATCAAGATATATAGTAAGAAAAGATACCTTGGAAATGATTAATCCATGGATTCTCTCTTTTTCCATCTGATTGGTTCTTATTCGTTATAAGATACCGAAGATGGTTAGAAATCCTTTATTTTTGCAACCCGATCGCTCTTTTGACTTTAGAATTATGTTTCTCAATATACTGTTTCTTTTACACATTCGTCTCCGCACAGGTATATAATTAATAATTAATAGAATAGTTAGGATTCAAAAAAAAAAGTGAAGAATCCACTTAATTAAAGTTATTTCATAACCTTTGCCCGCCCCAGGGACTAATATATTTCTAACGTATAATTAGATCGGGTAATTAGTAATTATTCGAATTAAGAACCGAAGCTCGTTGCTCTTTTTGTTTCCCGATAATTGGAGCTTTTTGGCTCTATCCATTTATTCACTCGATCCAACCATAATTGATTTTTTGTACCGCTCTAAGAATTAAAACTCTAAGAAAACAAACAAATATTTTGTACCGATCCCGTAAGGGTTAAGTACTCTATCTTAGAGCTATTCATTTATGATATGAGTTATTCATTTATACGACATGCTGTTTTTTCCATTCGTTCCCTCTCAGGATCAGTCGGGGTCTTACAAACTCTACCAACGGTATGGACGAATCCGTTGCTTCATCCAAATGTGTAAAAGATTTTAGCCGCACTTAAAAGCCGAGTACTCTACCGTTGAGTTAGCAACCCAAAAATAGAATTATGGTGTGTAGATACGATCGAAAAAAAAATAGAGATTGGATTGCACAACCCCATCAAAAACATTTTTGATAGTAAATTATGAACATAAAAATGAACAGCTATAATGAAAATATGAAAAATTCCCGGATAATAAAAATGAAATATATCTCAGATATATAAAAATTATGAATAACCCCTTTATTATATTATTATATAATTCTAATCTAATTTATAGAATTAATATTTTTTTTTATTAGTTAGAAGAGACTTTCTCGTGTTGTATCAATCGAATCTAAGGAACCTATCGCTTACATGAAGTAAAGTAAAAAATAAAAACTTATAGGGCGTGGATAAATAGATCTATTTATCCACGATCAATTATATTTGTTCAATACACTATTGTCAATATGAACGTTGACAAATAAAAATTTAAATAAAATAAAATAATAAGAACTTGTGTTGGATTGGCACTTCATAGATAATCTACCTAGAGAATAAAAAAAGTGTAGATGTAGATAAATAAAAAATAATCATCAAGAAGAAAGCTCGGCCCCTTTTTTAGTGGAGTCTCGCCAAAAACTACCCGATTGGGGGATAATCCCATACATAATTTTATGGATAGAACAAAAGATGGGGAAACACTGAAACTATGCATTTTTTTGGTTTTTTGGTCGAAAACCCGAAAAAACCATTCGTACTTATAACTCAAGTTGGATAATTCTCAAAGAGTTCAAAGGAAAATCCCGAGTCCTTGGCATTTCATTTATTGAGCTGTCTCTAACCCACTTTTTTGTCTCGTTTAGAATCCATTTTTTTGATTCTTTATTTTGTTCAAAGTGTTGAGACAATTTAAATTGGTGTTTTCTTGTTCCAGGATCGTTTATCTTCGTTTTGAATCATTGGGTTTAGACATTACTTCGGTGATCCTTAATCGTTTCAAAATGGCAGCAACATACCTTTTGTTATTTATTGACTATCGAAGAATCGTATGAACGCTTGATTCCCGTGTGATACACTTTATGATCGAAATAGTTTTTCCAATTCCAACAAAAATTTCAAATCCAAAAAGATATTTTATTAGATTTTATTAGAATTGAATCTTTTCTTTTGAATTTCTATATCGAAGATATGCTTACGAAGTTGTTCTAACTTATTGATTGACATTAACCCTAGATCCTTACCTCTTAGAAATGAATTAATCCTTTCCGCGCGAGCTCCATCGTGTATTATTTACTTTAACTAACAACCCCATTTAGTTGGGTTGTAGGTTGGTTAAAGTAAATAATTAGAACTGAACAAACTATGTCGAGCCAAGAACATCTCATAATTTATATATTAAAAAATGGTGGATGTAAGAATCCACAACCGATCATTCCTTCAAGTCGCACGTTGCTTTCTACCACATCGTTTTAAACGAAGTTTTACCATAACATTCCTCAAGTTTGTTTGGAACTGGTATGGAATTGATTCAATATGGAATCATGAATAATCATATATATAATAATCCATACTTTTTTTTCTATTTCTATTCTATATTTTATTTCATTTCTATATATAAATATAATATATTTTATTTCTTTTTTTTTTTTTATTCTTATCAACCAGCACTCTTATTATGATGTGAACCATTAGGAGTAATTCATCGAATCGGTTAGATATAAAAAAAGATCTCCTTCATATGATTCCACTATAGATATCTACATACATATAGATGGTATTTAACTAGAATTTTCTGTAATATAGATTGTATATTCCTATTACTAATTGTAGTTGCTGATAGGTACATAAAATATTGGAAAAAGCGGATCCAAGGCATGAAAATATCCACTCGATCCATTTATGATACATGAAGGAGAGAAAAACAGATCAAGCTCCCTTACTTTAGCGATTTACTTCGCCAAACAAAAGGGAGGGTAAAATTCTCCGAACCTTTGTTGTTTTATTTGAGTTAGGTTCAAGTTTGACGGGAATAATATTCTACGACTAGCAACTCATTTATTTCCAAACCGACCCACTTACTATCTATTATTTGATTGACCGATCCTTTATATTGGGATGAGTGAAGAGTTAAATGTTTTGGCAATTCTTCACGGGGAGATGAATCAAGATAATTTTGAATCAGAGCTCTGGATTTTTGTTCATCCCTTGCAGTAATAATATCTCGGGGTTTGCATCGATAACTTGGTATATCTACTATATGACCATTAACTAAAATATGCCTATGGTTAACTAATTGTCGGGCTCCAGGAATGGTCGAAGCCATACCTAATCGAAAAAGGATGTTATCCAAACGCATTTCAAGTAATTGTAGTAAAACCTGACCCGTTGACCCTTTGGCTTTTCCAGCGATATGAACGTATTTAAGTAATTGTCTTTCCGTTAGACCATAATGAAAACGCAATTTTTGTTTTTCTTCTAAACGAATACGATATTGAGATCTTTTCCCGGAGCGTGATTGGGTTCTAGGATCACTTCCGGGCGTGGTTCTTTTACTAGTACATCTGAGCATTTTAAATTGGCTAGTTAGTCCCGGTAAAACACCCAGACGGCGTATTTTTTTGAAACGAGGCCCTCGGTAACGAGACA